ACTTATTTTTTTTGGAGTTTATGTTAACTACTTCAAATATTCAAATCAAGAAGTTAAAATAGGTCAAATGAAAGAAAAGATTTCTAATTATTCTCTTTCAAATTTCAATTAAAATTCGGCGTATTTTCCCGAGTTTGACACGTTAATAGAAAAGATTTTAATAAAGTTTTTTATAATCAGAAAGTTGGGTTCTCATCTTAAACTTTTCTTAAGTCTTAAGGTATTTTCATTTTATGTCATGAAAGTTTAGATTGTTTCGTTTTATTAAGTTCAAGCAATTCCATTTCTATGACACAACATATTTTGGAAATATAGATTTGAATCGAAAAGAATATGAAAGAAAAAAACCAAGTGAGAAAACTTTTTTTACGGATATTCCATGGAATGGAAAAACTCATTTTAAAAATAAAGAAAAAGATTATTCTTTTTTCTATCGTTTTGAGTTTTAGTAATATTTAGTAATATAAATTTGATTAATATTTTATACAATTTTTCCATATCCGATACCTATTCTTTTTTTTTATAAAAAGAAATATTATTTATATTTAAAAATAAATCTATAATGAATATAATGAATTAGGAAAACGTATATTTATTTTAAACAATAGATGTCTTTCACATCCAGCTAAAAATGAGTAATTTCTTAATTTGAATTTAAATGGCAGTTCCAAAAAAACGTACTTCTATATCAAAAAAGCGTATTCGAAAAAATTTTTGGAAAAGGAAGGGGTATTGTGCATCGTTAAAAGCGTTTTCCTTAGGGAGATCTCTTTCTACCGGGAATTCAAAAAGTTTTTTTGTGCGACAAACAAATAAAATAAAAAAATAAATAGTAAAACGTTGAAATAATCTGAATTGGCCTGACTCAAAAAATTGACTGATTTCATTTCAAAAATAAAATTTTGATTTCGATTGCCTATCTGAGTTAATGAATATAAAATGGAATTCTCGCCGCTTTGAGAATCTAGAACTAGAATATGTAAAAAATTTTTTTGTTTACCTTATCAAGAAAAAAAGAAAAAGAATACTTTCTTTTTGTTAACAAAAAAACAGAAGATACTCGATTTTTTTAGTATATCTTTTATTTTCAATGTGGGGAGTATTATTTTCCCCATCAACCTATTTCTTCCAATAATATAAGTTTTATTTTCTATATATTCACTTTCTATATATCTATAGAAGAGCGAATATCGTTTGTTACTAAAATCATTGAAACTAAAATTTGAGTTCTCTCTTAATTGAATAGTAATATTTTCATATTTTGAAAGAATTAAAGTTGAAGAGAGTAGTTGAAGAATTTTTTTTTATCAATTTTGAATCTTTCCTAAAAAATATTGCAATCAATCAAATCTAGACGATTGCTTATTTATAGGCTAGTATGAGTTCAAGATAAGCCGCTATGGTGAAATTGGTAGACACGCTGCTCTTAGGAAGCAGTGCTAGAGCATCTCGGTTCGAGTCCGAGTGGCGGCATGTCATCTACTAAAAAAAGTAAATAGATCCTATAATGAATCCAATTCTCCATATATATTTTCTACTCCTATAATCTTATGATATTTTCAACCTTAGAGCATATATTAACTCATATCTCTTTTTCGCTCGTTTCAATTGTACTTACAATTCATTTGATAACCTTTTTAGCCGATGAAATCGTAAAACTATATGATTCATCCGAAAAGGGCATGATAATGAATTTCTTCTCTATAACAGGATTATTAGTTACTCGTTGGATTTATTCGGAACATTTTCCACTAAGTGATTTATATGAATCATTAATCTTTCTTTCATGGAGTTTTTCCCTTATTCATATAGTTCCGTATTTCAAAAAAAATAAAAATATTCTAAGCACAATAATTGGCCCAAGTGCTATTTTTATCCAAGGCTTTGCTACTTCAGGTCTTTTAACTGAAATACACAAATCCACAATATTAGTACCAGCTCTTCAATCTGAGTGGTTAATAATGCACGTAAGTACGATGATATTAGGCTACGCTGCCCTCTTATGTGGATCATTATTATCAGTATCACTTATAGTCCTTACAATTAGAAAAAAGAAAAAGTTTTTTGCTACGAGTAATCGTTTTTTAAATTTCAATGCTTCCTTTTTCTTTGGTGAAATCGAATACATGAATGAACGAAGTAATCTATTAAAAAATATTACTCTTGTTAATTATTATAGGTCCCAATTCATTCAACAATTGGATTATTGGAGTTCTCGAGTTATTAGTCTAGGATTTCTATTTTTAACCATAGGAATTCTTTCTGGAGCAGTATGGGCTAACGAAGCATGGGGGTCGTATTGGAGTTGGGACCCAAAAGAAACTTGGGCTTTTATTACTTGGATCGTATTCGCGATTTATTTACATACTCGAACATATATCAAATTCCAGGATACCAATTCAGCAATTGTGGCCTCTATTGGATTTCTTATAATTTGGATATGCTATTTTGGAATAAATCTATTAGGAATAGGACTACATAGTTATGGTTCATTTACATTAACATATAATTGAATTAAACACAATTAAGGGGTTCTGATGAATAGAAAAGTGTACAGCACATATCAGATAAAAGATTTTTGTGTGAACAGGTGAGAACCCTGTGAATCACACATTATTAAATTCACAGGGTTCTCACCTGTTCACATTTATTCTTTTTTTAGTTAACGGAAGAGAAGAAAAAAAAGAAACTATTTTCTTATGTTCGTTGTACAGCGACAAATTTTTCTTTTTTTTCATCAAAACTATCCAGAAAAAGAATTAGATAGAATGACTTCAACCTTTTCAACTGATAGTGAAAAAACAAAATCAGGATACATACCAATACCTAGTACGGGTAAAAAAATAGAGATCAAAAGAAATAACTCTCGCGGTCCCGAATCAAAAAAATAAGAGGTTGGTACATTAAATATCTTGTATCCATAGAACATCTGGCGTAACATAGATAATAAATAAATAGGAGTTAATATGATTCCAATTGCCATTACAAAAGTAATTAGTAGTTTTGTAATTAAAAAAAATTTTGGACTAGTAAGTAGCCCAAAAAATACTATTAATTCAGCAACAAAACCACTCATACCTGGTAATGCAAGGGAGGCCATCGAAAAGCTACTGAACATTGTGAATATTTTTGGCATTGCGATAGCTATTCCACCCATTTCGTCAAGATACACAAGACGTATTCTATCATAAGTAGTTCCGGCCAAGAAAAATAGTGCAGCACCAATAAATCCGTGAGAAATTATTTGTAAAAGGGCTCCGTTGAGCCCCATATCGGTGATAGAACCTATTCCTATAATAATGAAACCCATATGTGATACAGAGGAATAAGCTATTCTTTTTTTTAAATTCCGTTGACCCAGAGATGTTGAAGCTGCATAGATTATTTGTATTGCACCTACTATCATCAACCAAGGAGAAAATAGAGAATGAGCATGAGGAAATAATTCCATATTGATTCGAACTAACCCATACGCTCCCATTTTTAATAAGATTCCGGCTAGAAGCATACAAGTACTATAATGTGCTTCTCCATGGGTATCTGGTAACCATGTATGTAAGGGTATGATTGGTAATTTGACAGCAAAAGCAATAAAAAATCCAATATATAATATCATTTCCAAGCCTACGGGATAGGGCTGATTAGATAATATTGCAAAATTTAGTGTTGGCTCATTAGAACCATATAAACCGATCCCCATAACTCCCATTAAAAGAAAAACAGAACCGCCCGCTGTGTACAAAATAAATTTTGTAGCTGAGTACAGACGTTTTTTTCCTCCCCACATGCATACAAGTAGATAAATTGGAATTAATTCTAACTCCCACATCAAGAAAAAAAGTAAAAGGTCCCGAGAAGAAAATAATCCTATTTGCCCAGTGTACATTGCTAACATCAGAAAATGAAATAATCGAGAATCTCGAGTAACTGGCCGAGCCGCTAAAGTAGCTAAAGTCGTGATGAATCCCGTTAGTAAAATAGGTCCTATAGAAAGTCCATCTATTCCTAATCGCCAATGAAAATCAAAAAAATTGATCCATTTGAAATCTTCCACTAGTTGGATTAATGGATCATCCAATTGAAAATGATAACAAAATGTATAAGTCGTTAGAAGAAGTTCTAAAATACAAATGCATATAGTATACCAACGTGTCACTCGATTTCCTATATGTGGAAGAAATAAAATTAATGAACCTGCAGATATTGGCAAAACTGCAATTATTGTTAATAAAGGAAAATGATTCGTGGTAAAGACAAGATAAATTTGGGCCAGAAAAATCCGTGCTCAGAATCTTTTTTTTTGAGCACGGATTTTGTCGGTAAAAAGGATGGATTCAAGGAGAGTTTTATGGAACGTATCAATAAGCTAGACCCATACTACGAGTTGTTTCTTGCGATAAATAAACTCGAACACTCAAGAAATCGGTCGGACAGGCAGATTCACATCGCTTACAACCAACACAGTCTTCGGTCCTTGGAGCAGAAGCGATTTGTTTAGCTTTACATCCATCCCAGGGTATCATTTCTAATACATCAGTGGGGCATGCTCGAACACATTGAGTACATCCTATACATGTATCATAAATCTTTACTGAATGTGACATTGTATCTATAAGTTTTGAACATCATAAGATTTCGATCTAGTAAACTAACTTAGAAATATATCCTATATTTAGATACCAGACGAATCAATGAGTGATCAGAATCAATCTACTTCCGAATTGATTTAAGAGCTAGGGCCAAAATACTTTGATTTCTTCTTTTTTGCAACCAAGGGTGCTAATTTGAATTAATTTATGACTATTCGAATTTCGATTTATATGATTAATACTATTTATTCAACAAATTTGATTGGTTAATCCGAGTTGATTTTCTGTTACGATAAATTGATGAAATAATAGCGGGTCCAATAGCTGCTTCAGCGGCTGCAATAGCTATAACAAAAATTGAGAAAATGTCTCCTCTTAATTGACGATTATCAAAAATATCAGAAAATGTTACAAAATTTATATTAACTGAATTTAATATAAGTTCAAGACACATAAGGGCTCTAACCATATTCCGACTTGTTATCAATCCATAAATACCAATAGAAAATAAATAGGCACTCAAAACAAGTACATGTTCTAGCATCATTAACCAACTCCTTATCAATCTTGATTCCTTTCAATCTGAACAATAATTCAATCGATTCGATTCTAACAAGTAGGAAACAAGGGAATATGTTAGTAATAGATCAATAGAAAAAAAGGATTTCTATTTTAGACAGACCTTTTTCGTTGATTCTATTTGAATTCTTCGTTTTAAAGATTTATTATTGACGAGCTATAACAATTGCACCTATTAAAGCAACTAAAAGAATTATTGAAATGAGTTCAAATGGAAGAAAAAAATCTGTTGATAAATGAATTCCAATTTGTTGACTATTACTTATCAAATCTTGCTCTAGAATCTGGTTTGATTTTGTAGTCCAAATGATCCCATACCACGACGTATCTGGAATAGTAGTAATTAGTGAAATAAAAAGACTTGTACAAACCATTGAAGTAACTCCATCCCCAACGGTCCAAAGAGAAAAACCTTTATAATATTCTGACCCATTCATGAACATCACAGCAAAAATGATTAAAACATTTATAGCTCCTACATAAATAAGAAGCTGCGCAGCAGCTACAAAATAGGAATTCGATAAAATATAGAATAAGGATATACAAAAAAGAACCAATCCCAATGAAAAGGCCGAATAAATTGGATTCGGAAGTAATACTACTCCCAGACTTCCTAATATAAGACCCGATCCCAAAAAGACTAAAAGAAAATCATGTATTGGTGCAGGTAAATCCATTTTATTTTATAGAAAAAAAGAAATCAAAATATTTCATGACTTTATTGACCTGACCAGGAAAGAGGAGGTTATCAGGATACTTCTTAATCTTAATTGATTGAAACTTGAATGGGGGTGATGCCGATTGATGTAGATACAGTTATGGGGCTACTCTATATTAGATTCTCGAAAACAGAGTTTCAAACTATCGATTTTGAAATCATATTCGAATAGAAATTGACTTTCAATTCAAATTAAACCACAATTATCGCCAAGTAACCACTCGTTTGTATTGACCAAGCAAAAGCCTCATTCCCTAATTCAAGAAAAAAAGAACTTTCTAAAGGACTAAAGGAATGTTTTTTGAATACCGATTTTATACATTTGTGATTTGAGGTGAATTCGAAGAAATTGTTCGAATTGTATAATCGTCAATTATTGACACCGGTAACCGACCTAAAGCAATTTGATTATAATTCAATTCATGACGATCATAAGTGGAAAGCTCATATTCTTCAGTCATTGATAAACAATTTGTTGGACAATACTCAACGCAATTACCACAAAATATACAGATTCCAAAATCAATACTGTAATTAAGTAATCGTTTCTTTCGAATATTAGATTCAAATTTCCAATCAACAACAGGGAGATCTATAGGACATACGCGAACACATACTTCACAAGCAATGCATTTATCAAATTCAAAGTGTATTCGGCCTCGGAAACGTTCCGATGTGATCAATTTTTCGTAGGGGTATTGAATAGTTACAGGTAAACGATTCGCGTGGGACAAGGTAATCATGAAACCTTGACCAATGTATCTGGAAGCTCGTAGTGTTTGTTGACTAGAATTTAAGAACTCAGTTAGCATAGGGAACATATCGAATATCTATAAATAAATTGATACTTGTTTCTTTCTCTTGTTTGAGATAATGGAATTCTTTTATAGTGAAAGAAGTTTTATAGGGAAAGAAGTTGGGACGAAGTTGTTAATAATAAATTACCTAGCGAAATAGGTAAAAGAAATTTCCATCCAAGATTTAAAAGTTGGTCTATTCTCAGTCTCGGTAAAGTCCATCTTGTTGCAATAGAAATGAACAAGAACAAATAAGTTTTACCTAATGTAATAAAGATATCGATTATTGTTCCAAGAACCTTACTTTGTTTTTTAATGTCAAAAAGTTCAGGAACGAATATATATGGAATAGAAAGATTCCAACCTCCAAAGTAAAGAACTGTTACAAATAATGAAGAAACAAGTAGATTTAGATACGAAGCAACGTAAAATAAACCAAATTTTATACCTGAATATTCGGTTTGATAACCTGCTACTAATTCTTCTTCTGCTTCTGGTAAATCAAAGGGTAATCTCTCACACTCGGCTAGAGAAGAAATTATAAAAACTATAAACCCTATGGGTTGCCGCCACAAATTCCACCCCCAAAAACCATATTTTGACTGCGCTTCAACTATATCAACTGTACTTGAACTATTAGATAATCATAGTCGACGCTAACATCACTGCTCCTGTCGCTATTACAGAACCGTACATGAGATTTTCACCTCATACGGCTCCTCATAAGTCACAACTAAATCTAAGGACCTTTCAACATTATTTTGATTTGATTATAAGATCCATCGAGAGTCAAACGCTTATTTTAACGTTTTTAATTAGACCAATGAAATTCTGTCTGCTATATTTCGAATAAATACAGTGCTTCTGAATTGATCTCATCCTTTAATAATAATAATTTTTATTTTTCTTTGTTGATTAAAAACTTTATCCTTGAATAAAAAAAGACTTTTTATACGAATATCACATAGATACCTCAACCTATCATTTTCGATTACGAAAAAGAATTAGCAATTGCATTTCATAATAAGAATTCTATCTTTCTAAATAAGTATAAGTATGAATAAAACAAAGGATCTCCTTTTGCAATTCTAGTCTTTCTATTTTATTTCGTTCCTATTCTACTTTCTCAAAAAAAAGGGAGACATTATTCAAAGTAAAAGATTTCTTCGTTCTTAATAGTTATTTACTTAATCGGTGGATAGGAACATACTCTAGATCGAAATTGTAGGGGTACTTCTTAATCATTTCTACCAACTTAAAGCCCGAACTCAAATTTCTTTTCTATAAAGAACTAACCTATTGGATAATTTCCAGAATCTCTATTAGTAATCCTTTGTGTATCTTGGTCTTCCTAATCATCCACTCATTTTGTTTGAATCTCCCATTAGGGTAATCACTATGTTACTAGATAGTAAAAACCCCATAAGTTGATCTTTTGAACCCGCTTCAAGTCATGATGACTAATCAACAAATCTTGGGGTAAACAGTCTCGACTGCTTAGGTCTTTACTTTCACTTAATTCTTGTACATAGGAAATGAGATTGAATTCCTTTAACAGCAAATCTTTAAGCCGTTTTATTTCACTCATATAACTATACTGGTTTAGTTTATTAACCCCAATAATGAATAAAAAAATAGAAAATAAATATTCAGCTCATTTAATTTTCTTGTTATAAATAAAAGAAATAGGGGAAATCTTATGTCTCACTGAATCACACGTAGAGATATTGATAATACACATAGAGTTAATGGTATTTCATAACTAATTGATTGAGCAGCAGCCCTTAATCCACCTAAAAAGGAATATTTATTATTTGATCCATATCCTGACATAAGAAGTCCAACGGGAGCAAGGCTTGAAACGGCGATCCATAAAAAAACACCAATACTAAGATCGGCTAGAATAAGTCCATAACTAAAAGGAATTACTGAATAACTTAGTAAAATGGATATGACCGCTATGGATGGCCCCATACTGAATAAACGAGTATCGCCTCTAGATGGAAGAAGATTCTCTTTGAAAAGTAGTTTTGTACCATCTGCTAAGGCTTGAAGCATTCCTAAAGGACCGGCGTATTCAGGTCCAATACGTTGTTGTATTCCTGCAGATATTTCTCTTTCTAACCAAACAATTACTAGTACACCTAGTGTGATTCCTAATACAAGAGTAAAAATAGGGACAAGTATCCATATGATCCCATCGACCTCTTTTAAGGATTCGAATCTGGAAAAAGAATTGATAGTTTGTATTTCAGTTGTATCAATTATCATTTCAACGATCAACTTCTCCCATAATGATATCTATGCTACCAAGTATCGTCATAATATCAGCCAATTTCATTCTTTTAACTAACTGAGGAAGAATTTGCAAGTTGATAAAACCCGGTGGTCGGATTTTCCATCTCCAAGGAAAAACACTCTGATCTCCTATCATAAAAATTCCCAATTCTCCTTTTGGTGCTTCAACTCTTACATAAAGTTCTTGCTTCGACAATTCAAAAGTTGGAGAAGGTTTTTTACTAATAAATCGATATTGAAAATCATTCCATTCAGGGTTTTTTATTCTATCAAAGCGTCGGATTTCTAAATTCTCATAGGGTCCCCCTGGAATTCCTTCCAGAGCTTGTTGGATAATTTTTATGGATTCTGTCATTTCACTGATTCGTACTAAATAACGTGCTAATGAATCCCCCTCTTTTTGCCATTGAACCTCCCAATCAAATTCGTCGTAACACTCATAACGATCAACTTTACGAAGATCCCATTGTATTCCGGAAGCTCGTAGCATTGGTCCTGATAAACCCCAATTTAGTGCTTCTTCTGCGCCAATAAAACCTACGCCTTCAACTCGTTCTAAAAAAATAGGATTCCGTGTAATAAGCTTTTGATATTCAGCAACCCCGGTTAAAAAATAATCGCAAAAATCCAAACATTTATCTATCCAGCCATGAGGTAGATCAGCAGCTACTCCTCCGATACGAAAATAGTTATGCATCATGCGCATACCGGTGGCAGCTTCGAATAGGTCATATATCAATTCTCGTTCTCTAAAAATATAGAAGAAAGGAGTCTGTGCCCCAATATCTGCCATAAAAGGGCCAAGCCATAACAAATGGGAAGCGATACGACTCAATTCCAACATAATAGCTCTGATATAGCTAGCCCTTTGAGGTACTTGAATATTGCCTAGCTGCTCCGGTCCATTGACAGTTATTGCTTCTGTGAACATAGTAGCTAAATAATCCCAACGCGTTACATAAGGCAAATATTGTATAATTGTTCGATTTTCCGCAATTTTCTCCATCCCTCTATGTAAATAACCCAATATTGGTTCACAGTCAATAACATCTTCACCATCGAGAGTAACTATCAGTCGAAGAACACCATGCATTGATGGGTGGTGAGGGCCCATATTGACTATCATGAGGTCTTTTCTTGTAGTTGATGGAATCATAAGTTTTTTCCCGAGTCATTCTTCCATGCATTTCTGAAAGTAAAAAGAAGTTGATAAAAATTGAAATGAATAAGTTTAGAATGGTATCACACTTCAAATTAACTAGTTTTTATTTCTCGAATAGCCAACTGACTAATTAATTCTTTATAACGGCCTATATTCTTTTTTGCCAAATAAGCCAGTAGCCTTTGACGTTTTCCCAAAATTTTTCGCAAACCTTTCTGAGATGAAGAGTCTTTTTTGTGCAATTCCAAATGTGAAGTAAGTCTCCTTATTTTAGTGGTGAAACCGAATACTTGAAATTCTACAGACCCCTTGTTTTCTTTTTGAGAAATAATTGAAATGAATGAATTTTTGACCATAAAAGATGTCCCTTGCCCCTTATTTTTACAGATTTAAATTTTACTGATCAGTAATAATAATGCCATTCATTTTAATGTTGTATATACAATAATATAATTATTGAACTCCTAATTTTCTGAAGTCAAATCAATCAATCCAATTTGAAATTGGATTTAGATAGAGGATAGAAAAGGATTTGTCCATTTTCACATCGAAGAATTTAGAACGAAAACGAAGCAGGTTCTGTTGATCTCTTTCGCGATCTAATTAAGAAAAATTTCGTATTGGCTATTCGAATGAAATCTAAGACATGTGATGTGCTATGTTTATTTGGTTACTTTCATATACCCTATAAGATAAAAGATAAGCCTATAGTAAGTATATAGTGAATTGAATAAAGGGTATTATTCATTTACGAATTTTTAATCGTGGATATATCTGTATCCTTAACATACAAAAATGACTACCATTGTTGGTATCAAACCAACAACGATTCATACAAGCTAAATCTTCTAATCGATAATTAGGCCAAAGAAAAAGCTTTAATTTTAATTTAATTAATTTTTTTTTCTCTCTATTGAGATGTTTATTATCTGCCGAAACTTGGTTGCTGTTTTTTACGTTCTTCTCGTTCCAAAGTACTGAATTTATACCTAGACCATTCCTACTCTTTAAATTGAAAGAAATTAGAATTCTCAATTTTCTACGATATCTAAATGAAAAAATAGTTTCAGGAACAAGCAAATGGAAATGAGTTTTGTGTCTAGTTTCAGTTATTCTTTGATGTGGTGAACTAACTTCATAAAAGTTATTCTTAGAAACATATCTTTGTTCTTGGTATTTTTGATTAGTTTGGTGCTTACTCTTATGAAATAACGAAATACCTATGATTTGATACATAATGAATTGTCCATCCTCGTTTCCAGGCAAACGAATGGGTTCTATAATCAATACTCCCTTTTTCATCAATTCTGTAAGAGTTAAATTCTTCTGAATCAACATTATATCCAAACTCATTTCTTTCTTTTGAATTGAGGATATAATAATTTTTCTTGGATCTATCAGTCTAAGCAGGAGACAATATACCTTGATATTATTGATCATTTTTTGATTCAAAGTATCGTCCCATCTCAATTGAAAAAGAAAATAACGTTTCAAGAAGAAATCTAGTTCTGCTTCTGTATTACTTTTGTATTGTTTTGTTTTTACCGTTTTCATGTCCGATCTTTCATAATTTTCTTCAATGTCTTTTTGTTGTGAAAGAATAGAGCGAAGGTATTCTCGTCCTATGGATTCTTTTTGTTCTTCATTTCGATGATTTTTAGGCGATGGTATCAAAAGAGTTCTTTTTTGTTTTTCATTGATCTTTTTATTTTCACTACTTTTTTTCTTTCTATTCAAATCGAAAAGAAGTAATTTACTTGGTATAAACCAAGGTTTTGTTTTATATGCATTATAAAGTAACACAAATTCTGGGAAGAACCAAAGTTGCAGATTTGATATGCAATGCTTTAACATTTTTTCATTCATTCCCATCCAATCAAAAAAGACTTTGTGGGAGTTTGGTGAATTTAGTTCTGGAATAATAAGATAAAAAAGATCTTTTTTATTAATTATTTGAGAATTTTTAGTATCAATCTGAGTATCTTGATTTCTATTAGTATTATTAGCGATCCAGGTTTCAATATCTACTCTTTGTATAAGAGAAAAATCTATAATTTTCCAATCAAAATATTTTCTATCGGCAGTTTTTTCCATAGCTAGAATATCGATGTTTCCTAGAAAATTATTGATAAAAATACTCCTCAGCATATCAAAAAGGGTGTCTTTTTCTGTGTTATAAGAAATTTCTTCTTTGTTATGTCTTTGAAATGGAGATCTAGAAAAAAAGCATTCTGTTTTATTTTCATAATCATAATTAAAAAATTTATATGATAAAAGATCATATCTATAGTATTTTTGAAGATTATCTTTTTTATTCGATTTATTCACTAATGGATAGACTTCTTTTTTTTGTTGTTTTTTGGAATAAATTAATTCGCTTTTTTCATATAAATGTGATTTTCTTAAATTTTCCTTTTTCGTCATACGACAGTGATAAACCCTATTTCGCCACTTTTCTGATATTAATCTAGACCATCTGATCTGAGATAAATTGTATTGATTATACCCTTTCAACCAACCTTTCCATTGATTCATTTTAGAACTCGACAGTTTTTTATCTCCTAATTTCGAATGAAACATCTCTTGTATTGCAAAAGAATCCTTTATCTCAGGCTTAAGAAAAAAACGGATTCCTTGATATTTAAGAATAGATCTTAATTTATATGAGTTACTAACTTGTATTTTTGATAATTTGTAAAATACATATGCTTGTGACATGTAGGATAAGTCAGAAAAATAATGTGAATCCCTTTTCCTAATACCAGCAAGTGTCTTTTTTATATTTGAGAGAAATGGAATTGGATTCCTCTTTTTTTTATTAATTCTTTCTTTCTTTCTTTCATTATTGTAAATGAATTTCTCAATAATTTTGTTTGTTGATTTAAGAAAGAGTTCTGTATTAATTCTGGGAATATTAATGATAGATAAAAATATATATGTGTATATTCTTTCAATGAAGAAGTTAAAAAAGGGGAAAAATTTAGAGATTAATCGAGCATTTCCTCTTTTTAAGACTTTCCATTTTGCTAATCTTTTAGCATTAGAACTTATTTTGTTAGGACTATTGTTATTTATTCTTGTAGTTAGTTTTTTTTTCTCTTTTGTAATTCTTTCTATTTGATTTCGAATTCTACTTGTTCTATCAGTCAGATCGTTCATTTTTTTTTCTGTCAATGAAGAATTTGACCAATTGGTAGATGCAATTTTACTAACGGATTTTTGAAGTATCTGATTGCTGATTATAGAATCTTTTTCTTGTTTATTTTGATTTTCACTCGATTCATCTACCTCTCTTAATTGAAATAATAGAATTGGATTTACTTTTGAAAGTTTTTTTATTTTTTTTATAAAACTAACATTTTTTATAATCCATTTTTTTGTTTCTTTTGAAGCCTTTTGAAGTAATTTTGTTTTTCCTTTGAAAACTATTAGAACTCGAAAATATTTCTTTTTCAATTTTCCAATTTCTTTTTCGAGTTCCTTGAAAATTGGTTTAAAAAAGGAAGGTCGTTTTCGGGGTGAACCAAAAGGAAATTCAGCTTCCATTCCCCAAACTGTTAAAAAACAGAAATCATCTTTTTCTTTTTTCATTAAATCTTTCTGATAATCTTGTAGTTTCGATTTGTGCCAAGGTTTTAGACAGAAAGGAAATAATATTTTTATCTGAATACCGTCTGTCAACCAATTTTTCGGAAATTCTGTTTCTGATAATGGAACACCATTATAAGTACATTTAATATACATCTCTCTATTCCAGTCCTGTAAATCCTCAGACCATTCAGGAAGTTGTAATAGGACTATACGTCCAATATTTTTCGCGATTATCAAGAAAGGGAATAGAATATATTTTCTAAAAATGGATTGAGTTACTAACATGCAACCTCTTATTACTTGCGTAAATGGTATGCTATCCCAGGCCTCTGATATGTCTATTCGTCCTTTCTCCTTTCTTTTGTTCTCCTCGTTTTTTTCTTTTCTTTTTGTTTGCTCTTCTGTATATTCTACATTTTTGAATACTTTTCTTTTTCGTACCCAATTTTGCAAAATTTCTTTAATCAACCCGGAGATATCAAAAGAAAAAAGAAGATATTTTTGCATTCTGTTCAAAAAAAGAGGCGCCTGCACGTTTGCTTGAAAGAATTTCCAAATTACTATTTTACGCCTTTGAGCTCGCATAGAACCTTTGATTATACCTCGCCGAAAATCTGATTGTTGTGAATAGCGCATCAAAGCTACTTCGTCTGTTTGATCAGGTATATTAGTATCTTTATTAGTATTAGGATCAGTATCTTGCTTGTTACCAGTAAAAATGACTACACGTTTCCCTTTTCTTGAGCGAATTTGATGATCTACTGGAACATCTTCTTGATGTTCTCCAGATTGTTGTTCCAAATCCGTGATTAATTTGTACGTCCATCGAGGAACTTTTTTAATGATTTCTTTTATTTTAATTGATTTGCTACGAATTTTTTGATCATTAGTATCTTTATTTACTAAATAAAAAGAGTTCAAATATTTTGTTTTCTTTTCTGAATCTATTTTACTGATGAAAGTTAAGAAATCAATCATTTCTGTGGATAATGGTTTTTTAGCAAATCTATTCATTTTCTCTTCAACTTCTTGCAAAGCAGTATCAAGAAGAAGGATACCATGAATTCGGTTTATCCTAAATTGATTTAAGAAGTTGTCTATCGAAGTTTTTTTTAGGATTGATGGTGAAAGATTTTTGTGAAGTGTTCTCCGATATGATCCGTTTAAAAAAGGATCATACTCTTTGGATAAGTATTCTTTTGGAGAATAATCGTTACACAATCGAATCCTTGTTTCAAATATATTCAAAGAAATGTATTTCTTGTC